TCGTTTTTTGATCCCGATTTTTTTGATCTAGTTTTTAAAAAACTAAAAAAAAAATTTATAAATATCCCAAAAGAAACAGAACAATCGACCATCCAAAGTATTCTCAAAAAGATTCTATTTCTAAAAGAAGAAATATCATTATCATTATCAATTCTAAAAGAAAAAATATCATTATCAAATCTTTTATTTATATTTGGATTGAAAAAAATATCTGAATTGAATGAAATTCAAAAAGATTCAACAAAAACTAAGAGTAATTCAATGAGTTACGAATCCACTATTCCAATTCAATCTATTAATTGGACAGACTGTTCATTGACAGAAAAAAAAATAAAAGATCTGAATGATAGAACAAAAAAAATGATAAAACAAATAGAAAATTTTCAAAAAGACAAGAAATATGATGATAAAAAATTCAAATTACAAAAAAATATTTGGCAGATATTACAAAAACGAAATACTCGATTATTCCGCAAATCACATTATTTTTTTAAATTTTTCATAGAAAGGGTCTATATAGATATTTTTCTATGTATCATTAATATTCCTAGAATCAATGTACAACTTTTTCTTGAATCAACAAAAAAAATTCTTAATATTTACAATAATAATAATAATGAAGCAAGTAAAGAAAGAAAAAGAAATGATAAAAAAAATCAAAATATAATTCACTTTATTTCTACTATAAAAAATTCAAATTCGAATATTAGAAATAAAAATTCACAGAATTTTTGGGACGTATCCTCTTTGTCACAAGCATATGTATTTTACAAATTCTCACAAATTAACCTATATAAGTATCAAATTAACCTATATAAGTATAAATTACGATCCCTTTTTGAAGATCATGGAACACCTCTTTTTCTTAAGAATGAAATAAAGGATTATTTTTTTGGAGTACAAGAAAAATCTCATTCCAAATTAAAACATAAGGGCGCTCCCAATTCTGTAATGAATCAATGGACAAATTGGTTAAAAGGTCATTATCAATACGATTTATCTAAGAATGAATGGTCTAGATTAGTATCCAAAAAATGGCGAAATAAAATGAATGAACACGATGTGACTCAAAATCAAGATTTAACCAAATATGATTCATCTGAAAAAAACGGATTAATTCTTTATAAAAAACAAGAAATAGATTCATTAAAAAAAAAAAAAAAAATGAAAAAACAATATGAGTATGATCTTTTATCATATAAATTTATTAATTATGCAGACTCATATATTTATGGATATAGAGAGTCATTGCAAGTAAATAATAACCAAGCGATTTCTTCTAATCGCAACGTGCGTAAAAATAAAAAATTGGATATGACGGATGAGATTCCTATCAAGAATTATCTAGTAGAAGATTCTATTCTAGCTATGCAAAAAAATCTGGATAGAAAATGCTTTGATTGGAGAATTCTGAATTTTTGTTTTAGAAAAAAAGTGCATTTGGGGTATTCAATCAATACCGATTATTACCTCTTCAACAAAACAAAAAACCTTTTTGATTGGATGGGAATGAATGTAGAAATACTCAATAATTATATAGCGAATCGGGAATTTTTTTTCTTCTCTAAAATTTTTATTTTTTATAATGCATATACGAGTAACCCATGGATCATACCAATCAAATTGCTTTTTTTCAATTTGAATATAAATAAAAATGTTAGTGAAAAAGAAAAATATCTTGAATTAGAGTTAGAGACTCAAAATAAACCAAAAACCGAATCTGCAAGTCAACTAAATCTTGAAACATCCCTCTCAAAGAAAGAAGAAAAAGATGTTAAAGAAGATTCTGCAGGATCCGACATAAAAAACGATGAAAAAAAAAATAGATACACTAACAGCTTCGAACTAGAACTTAATTCCTCGATAAACAGGTATTTTCTTTTTCAACTATACTGGACTACTTTCGTAAATGAAAAAATAATGAATAATATCAAAATATATTGTCTCCTGCTTAGACAGAAATATATAAAAGAAATTGCTGTATCCTCTATTCAAAGAGGAAAACTAAGTCTAGATATTATGAAAATTCAGAAGGATTTAACTCTTCTAGATACAGAATTGAATAAAAATACGAAATTGATGAAAAAAAGAATATTTAGTATGAAACCAATTCGTCTGTCTAGAAAAAACAACGAACAATTTAATATGTATCAAACGATAGGCCTTTCGTTGATTCATAAGAGAAAGCACCAAATTAATCAAAGATACCGAGAAAAAAGCTACGTTGAGAAGAAAAATTTGGAGAAATCCATTAAGAAATCCATTACAAGAACAAGAGATCAAAAGATGACTGAAAATAAAGAAAAAACAAATTCTAATTTACTTGTTCCTGAAAATATTTTATCCGCTAGACGTCGTAGAGAATTGAGAATTCTAATTTCTTTGAATCCCGGGAATAGAAATAGGGCGTTTTATAACGAGAATAATTGCTATCAAGTTTTGGCTACAAGTAAAGGTCTTGATCTTGATAGAGATAAAAAAAAACTAATTAATTTTAAATTATTTCTTTGGCCAAATTATCGATTAGAAGATTTAGCTTGTATTAATCGTTATTGGTTTGATACCAATAACGGCAGCCGTTTCAGTATGATAAGGATACATATGTATCCGCGATTGAAAATTCGTTAATATCCATTTTTTCTTTTTTTTTCTATTTCTCTTCTATTTCTCGTAACATATCTGATATGTTACGAGAAATAGATACCCATAGGTATTGTCTTACCCTCTATTCTGAGGCACGATACTAATTCAATGATATCCTATCAATTAGATCTATAACTGAATCCTTCTTATTTGAAGTCTCCAATTTTGTTTTGCTTTTGTAAATGGATAAATATAATATTTTTTGTATACCTATTTGAGTTGGGTTGATTAATCAAAATTTATTTGAAAAATGAAATCAGGAACTCTTAAGAAAATGAGAATTCTTGTATATACCAAATTGAAAAATAAGTGTCATTATTATTACTGTTCAATAAAAATATTTAGTTAGATTCTATAAAAAAAAAGGGAGGGGAAGACAAGCTTTCATTTTTTTATGGTAAAAAAATCATTTATATCCGTTATTTCACAAGAAAAAAAAGAAGAAAACCCGGGATCGATTGAATTTCAAGTATTCAATTTCACCAATAAGATACGAAGACTTACTTCACATTTGAAATTGCACAGAAAAGACTATTTATCTCAAAGGGGTTTACGTAAAATTCTGGGAAAACGGAAACGACTCCTGTCTTATTTGTCAAACAAAAATGGAATACGTTATAAAAAATTAATTAATCAGTTAAATATTCGGGAGCCACAAACTAATTAATTTGAAGACTCGTTTTGAATTATTTGATTTATTAGATCTTGAATTTTCATTTTGATGAACTCATTTTTTTTGTTTTAAGCAATTCATGGAAGAATGAATCGAGGAAAAACCTATGAATGCCCCAACTACAAGAAAAGACCTCATGATAGTCAATATGGGTCCTCACCATCCATCAATGCATGGTGTTCTTCGACTTATTGTTACTCTAGATGGTGAGGATGTTATTGATTGTGAACCAATATTGGGTTATTTACATAGAGGGATGGAAAAAATTGCAGAAAATCGAACAATTGTACAATATCTCCCTTATGTAACACGTTGGGATTATTTAGCTACTATGTTCACAGAAGCAATAACCGTAAATGGGCCGGAACAGTTAGGAAATATTCAAGTACCTAAAAGAGCCAGCTATATTCGAGTAATTATGTTGGAGTTGAGTCGTATAGCTTCTCACCTACTATGGCTGGGACCCTTTATGGCAGATATTGGTGCACAAACCCCTTTCTTCTATATTTTCAGAGAAAGAGAATTAATATATGATCTATTCGAAGCTGCCACAGGTATGAGAATGATGCATAATTTTTTTCGTATCGGAGGGGTAGCAGCTGATCTACCTCATGGCTGGATAGATAAATGTTTGGATTTCTGCGATTTTTTTTTAACAAGGGTTGTTGAATATCAAAAACTTATTACGCAAAATCCTATTTTTTTAGAACGGGTTGAGGGAGTAGGCATTGTTGGTGGAGAGGAAGTAATAAATTGGGGTTTATCAGGACCAATGCTTCGGGCTTCCGGAATACAATGGGATCTACGTAAAGTTGATCATTATGAATGTTACGAGGAATTTGATTGGGAAGTTCAATGGCAAAAAGAAGGAGATTCATTAGCTCGTTATTTAGTACGAATTGGTGAAATGGTAGAATCCATAAAAATTATTCAACAGGCTCTGGAAGGAATTCCGGGAGGGCCCTATGAGAATTTAGAAATCCGCTGCTTTGATAGAGAAAGGGATCCAGAATGGAATGATTTTGAATATCGATTCATTAGTAAAAAGCCGTCTCCGACTTTTGAATTACCAAAACAAGAACTTTATGTGAGAGTTGAAGCCCCCAAGGGAGAATTAGGAATTTTTCTAATAGGGGATCAGAATGGTTTTCCTTGGAGATGGAAAATTCGCCCCCCGGGTTTTATCAATTTGCAAATTCTTCCTCAGTTAGTTAAAAGAATGAAATTGGCTGATATTATGACAATACTAGGTAGCATAGATATCATTATGGGAGAAGTTGATCGTTGAAATGATAATTGATACAACAGAAGTACAAGATATCAATTCTTTTTCCAGATTGGAATCTTTAAAAGAGGTCTATGGAATTATATGGATACTTGTCCCTATTTTGACTCTTGTATTGGGAATCACAATAGGTGTACTAGTGATCGTATGGTTAGAAAGAGAAATATCCGCAGGGATACAACAGCGTATTGGACCTGAATACGCCGGTCCTTTGGGAGTTCTTCAAGCTCTAGCAGATGGAACAAAACTACTTTTCAAAGAGAATCTTATTCCATCTAGGGGAGATATTCGTTTATTCAGTATTGGACCATCCATATCAGTCATATCAATTCTAGTAAGCTATTCAGTAATTCCTTTTGGCTATAACTTTGTTTTAGCGGATCTCAATATCGGTGTTTTTTTATGGATTGCTATTTCGAGTATTGCTCCCATTGGACTTCTTATGTCAGGATATGGGTCAAATAATAAATATTCCTTTTTGGGTGGTCTGCGGGCTGCTGCTCAATCGATTAGTTATGAAATACCATTAACTCTATGTGTGTTATCAATATCTCTACGTGTGATTCGTTGAGACAGAAACTTTTCCATGCTCCCTTCTTTTCGTCTTTATTTCTTTTCTTCTTTGTAATAAATTTATAGGAAAGGGCTAGAAAAAAAAAAGGAATATCTATCCTGATTTTGGATTCTCATTATTTTTATTCGGACTTCGGATTGATTAACTAAATCAGATAGTTATATGAGTGAAATAAAACAGCTTCCATTTATTCATTATTCATTGATTTACTATTCTAATATTCTACATATTCTAGAATTCTATAATATTTGTTAGATAATATTCTTTAATTATGAATTTATTTAATGAAATTGAAATTCAATATCAATATATTTAGGAATCCAATTTTTTAGTAATAAAAAAAATGAAATAAAATAGATATATATTTCTAGATATCTATTTTATCTTGAATATATATATATAGATAGATAGATAGATAATAGATAGATATAGAATTAATATAATAATTCTAATAATATAGAATTAATATAATATGATTTCAATTTCATTTGAATCCGCAGTAAAAATATTGAGTCTCATTTTCTCTGTATAAGAATTAAATAGAAAAAAAAATTATAAGCGAAGGAAAGTGTTTACCCCAAAATTGGTTGATTAGTCATCCTGTTTTGAAGCGGGCTCAAAAGACCAACCTTATTGAGTTTTCACTATCGTTTCTATGAATTACCATACGTGTATTACCATAAGGGGAGATTGATAAAAAATGCGTGGATGGTTAGAAACACCAAGATACACAAAGGATTAGTAATGGAGATTATGTAAATTCTCCAAAAGAGCATTTCCGCATAATATAAAAAAGAATAAAAATTGGGGCTTTCAGTTGGTAGAAAAAATAAAGCAGTACTCCCAAAAATTCCGATCCAGAGTATGCTCCTATCCACTCATTAAATAAAAAATAACTATCAGAAACGAAATAATCCTTTAATTTTTATTTTTAGTCCCCCCTTTTTTGTTTTGCACATAAAAAAAAGAAGAATAGGAACGAAAAAAAACAAGAGGGATCCCTTTGGATTCTTTCTTATATCCATATTCATGGAAATACAATTTATGTCATAATTTATAAACATAAACTAGTGTCGAATTTTTTTACGTAATCGAAAACGACAGGTTATTGATAATTCTAAAGGAGTATTTTATTGAATTGAAGAATTCAATTATTACTCAACAAATTCAAATTATTAAGGGATAAGATCAATTCAGAAGTACCTTTTTTGTGTTTATTATTATAACAGACAGAATTCAATTGGTCTAATTCAGGACCGTCCAATGTATTTAAATCCTATCTATCCTAGGGATATATCAAGATAAATAACCGGCCCGGTCGGTCCCTTAGATTTATTTATGGCCTTCGAGGAGCCGTATGAGGTGAAAATCTCATGTACGGTTCTGTAATAGCGATGGGAACAGTAATGTTATCACCGACTAGGATTATCTAACAGTTTAAGTACAGTTGATATAGTTGATGCACAATCAAAATATGGTTTTTTGGGATGGAATTTATGGCGTCAACCTATAGGTTTTATCATTTTTCTAATTTCTTCCCTAGCGGAGTGTGAAAGATTACCTTTTGATTTACCAGAAGCAGAAGAAGAATTAGTAGCAGGTTATCAAACCGAATATTCGGGTATAAAATTTGGTTTATTTTACGTTGCTTCCTATTTAAACTTATTAGTTTCTTCCTTATTTGTAACAGTTCTTTACTTGGGCGGTTGGAATATTTGTATTCCATACATATTTGTTTCGGAGCTTTTTGAAATAAATAAAACATGTGGAGTTTTTGGAATTACAATTGGTATCTTTATTACATTAGCTAAAACTTATTTGTTCTTGTTCCTTTCTATCACAACAAGATGGACTTTGCCTAGACTAAGAATGGATCAATTATTAAATCTTGGATGGAAATTTCTTTTACCTATTTCTCTGGGTAATCTATTATTAACAACTTCGTTTCGACTATTTTCACTGTAAAAGATTGATATTCAATATTCAGAACTTGTCTCAACCAAGAGAAAGAAACAAAATCAAAAAAATATTCATAGATATTCACGATATGTTCCTTATGGTAACTGGGTTCATGAATTATGGTCAACAAACAGTACGAGCTGCAAGGTACATTGGTCAAAGTTTCATGATTACCTTAGCCCACGCAAATCGTTTACCTGTAACTATTCAATATCCTTATGAAAAATTAATAACATCGGAGCGTTTCCGCGGTCGAATCCATTTTGAATTTGATAAGTGCATTGCTTGTGAAGTATGTGTTCGTGTATGTCCTATAGATCTACCCGTTGTTGATTGGAAACTGGAAACTGATATTCGAAAGAAACGATTGCTTAATTACAGTATTGATTTCGGGATCTGTATATTTTGTGGTAACTGCGTTGAGTATTGTCCAACAAATTGTTTATCAATGACTGAAGAATATGAACTTTCGACTTTTGATCGTCACGAATTGAATTATAATCAAATTGCTTTGGGCCGTTTACCAATGTCAGTACTTGATGATTATACAATTCGAACAATTCAATTCAAATAAAACTTTTTTTTTTAGAATTTCTATTTAAATTTATATAATTCGTATAAAGAATTAGATTAGTCCTATAAGTGTACCTAGATGAATTCACACTCCTTAGGATTGAATTCAATTAGGAATTTACTATATAAATTTTTTTCCTGGTTGTATCAATAAGGTCATGAAATTTCAATTTATTTATCTTTTATTTTACATCTAATGGATTTACCTGAACCGATACATGATTTTCTTTTAATCTTTCTGGGATCAGGTCTTGTATTAGGAAGTCTAGGAGTAGTATTATTTACCAACCCAATTTTTTCTGCCTTTTCGTTGGGACTGGTTCTTGTTTGTATATCTTTATTCTATATTTTATCAAACTCCCATTTTGTAGCTGCAGCACAGCTACTTATTTACGTAGGAGCTATAAACGTTTTAATCATATTTGCTGTGATGTTCATAAACGGTTCAGAATATTACCAAGATTTTCATCTTTGGACCGTCGGGGATGGAGTTACTTTGGTGGTTTGTACAAGTATTTTTGTTTCACTAATAACTACTATTCCAGATATATCATGGTACGGGATTATTTGGACTACAAGATCAAATCAGATTATAGAGCAAGATTTGATAAATAATAGTCAACAAATTGGAATTCATTTATCAACAGATTTTTTTCTTCCATTTGAACTCATTTCAATAATTCTTTTAGCTGCTTTGATAGGTGCAATTGTGGTGGCTCGCCAGTAAGAATAGAATTAGTAATATCAATCTAAATTCCATTTTTGTTCTATTTATTTTATCTCCCTTTCCTTTGAATTTTACACATGAATGGGAAAGTGCAAGATTTTTGATGTTTAAAAGAATTTGATTTGATTATTCGACTTATTACCAATATCTTCTTTTGGTCTATACTTGTTATATTCTCTAGTCAATCAAATCCGGCAAAGTGTTGTTCATATTGAAATGAATCAAAATTGATAAGGAGTTGGTCAATGATGCTCGAACATGTACTTGTTTTGAGTGCCTATTTATTTTCTATCGGTATCTACGGATTAATCACAAGCCGAAATATGGTTAGAGCCCTTATGTGTCTTGAACTTATACTGAATGCGGTTAATATAAATTTCGTAGCTTTTTCTGATTTTTTTGATAGTCGCCAATTAAAAGGAAATATTTTTTCCATTTTTGTTATAGCTATCGCAGCCGCTGAAGCAGCTATTGGACCGGCTATTGTTTCGTCAATTTATCGTAACAGAAAATCAACTCGTATCAATCAATCGAATTTGTTGAATAAATAGTATTAATTAGAAAATTTTTTAGAAAAATTCGAATTTTGAATATTGAAATTTCTCAATTCTAATTCGCATGTATGATAACGTATGATCCTGTTTGCGAAAACGTAAGAAATCAAAGTATTTTGGCCCTACGTTATAAATTGATCCAGAGGTAGATTGATTAGAAAAATTCTGGTAAATCATTGATTCATCTGGTGTCGAAATATATGATTCATTTACAAGTTTACTAGATCGAAAATTGCGGATGTTCAAAAATTAATAGAGCCAATGTCTCATTCAGTAAAGATTTATGATACATGTATAGGATGTACTCAATGTGTTCGAGCCTGCCCCACAGATGTATTAGAAATGATACCTTGGGACGGATGTAAAGCTAAGCAAATAGCTTCTGCTCCAAGAACGGAGGACTGTGTTGGTTGTAAGAGGTGTGAATCCGCCTGTCCGACAGATTTCTTGAGTGTTCGAGTTTATTTATGGCATGAAACAACTCGAAGCATGGGTCTAGCTTATTGATACGTTTCAAAAAACCACACACGAATACCTTTTTTTTATTGACAAAAATCCGTACTCAAAGTGAAAACGATTTTTTTCTTTTCCATTTTGAGCACGGGTTTTTCTGGCCAAGTGTATCTTATTTTTACCACGAATTTTTTTCCTTGGTTAACAATAGTTGTAGTTTTCCCAATATCCGCGGGTTCCTTAATCTTCTTATTTCCCCATAGAGGAAATAAGGTAATTAGGTGGTATACTATTTTTATATGCTTAATGAATCTGCTTATAACAACCTATACATTCTGTTATCATTTCCAATTAGACGATCCATTAAGCCAGTTGACGGAGAATTATAAATGGATTCAATTTTTTGATTTTTACTGGAGATTCGGAATAGATGGACTCTCTATAGGTCCTATTTTACTGACGGGATTCATCACCACTTTAGCTACTTTAGCGGCTCAACCGGTTACTCGGGAATCTCGATTATTCCATTTCCTGATGTTAGCAATGTATAGCGGTCAAATAGGATCATTTTCTTCTCGAGACATTTTACTTTTTTTCATCATGTGGGAATTAGAATTAATTCCCGTTTATCTACTTTTATCCATGTGGGGTGGAAAGAAACGTTTGTATTCAGCTACAAAGTTTATTTTGTATACTGCAGGAAGTTCCATTTTTTTATTAATGGGAGTTCTCGGTATCGGTTTATATGGTTCAAACGAACCAACATTAAATTTTGAAACATCAGCTAATCAGTCATATCCTATGGCACTGGAAATAATATTCTATATTGGATTTCTTATTGCTTTTGCTGTCAAATCGCCGATTATACCCTTACATACATGGTTACCAGACACCCATGGAGAAGCACATTACAGTACTTGTATGCTTTTAGCTGGAATCCTGTTAAAAATGGGAGCGTATGGATTGGTTCGTATTAATATGGAATTATTACCTCACGCCCATTCTCTATTTTCCCCCTGGTTAATTTTATTAGGCGCAACTCAAATAATCTATGCAGCTTCAACATCTCTTGGTCAACGTAATTTAAAAAAAAGAATAGCTTATTCCTCCGTATCTCATATGGGTTTCATAATTATAGGAATTTGCTCTATAAGCGATACGGGACTCAACGGAGCCATTTTACAAATCATTTCTCATGGATTTATTGGTGCTGCGCTTTTTTTCTTGGCAGGAACGAGTTATGATAGAATACGTCTTTATTATCTCGACGAAATGGGCGGAATGGCTATTCCAATGCCAAAAATATTCACGGTTTTCAGTATCTTATCGATGGCTTCTCTTGCGTTGCCAGGCATGAGCGGTTTTGTTGCAGAATTGATAGTTTTTTGGGGAATAATTACCAGTCAAAAATATCTTTTAATGACAAAAATACTAATCACTTTTGTAATGGCAATTGGAATGATATTAACTCCTATTTATTCATTATCTATGTTACGCCAGATGTTCTATGGATACAAGTTTTTTAATAAACCAAACTCTTTATTTTTTGATTCTGGGCCCCGAGAGTTATTTATTTCTATTTCTATCCTTATACCTGTAATAAGTATTGGTATTTATCCGGATTTCATTTTCTCATTATCAGTTGACAAGGTTGAAGCTATTTTATCTAATTTTTTATAGATAGTTTTCATGAATAAAAGACAGCAAAAAATCCTATTTTTTTAATAGTGTTCATTCTACAATGAAAAAAATCTTTTTAGATTTTTTTTAACTTAAAAAAAAATGAATTGGAATTGCAACCGGATACGTTTGGTGTTTGTGAGAACCCCTTGAATCACTCCATTACTTGATTTAAAGGGTTCTCGACGGTTTGGTTTATGCGAAGTTTTTTTTTACTTAATTTCTATATATATAGAAATTTATATATATATATAGAAATATTTCATTTTATTACCTATTGTTATTGTATTTTATTAATTGTTATTTATTTTTTTTTTTATTTTTGATTAAAATGAAATAAAAAATATAAATATCTTATATCTATCTTATATCTATATAATAATAGAATATTTTGATTAATAGAATTAAAATTTGAATATGTATAAATATGCATAATATTCATATAATATGTAATATGTTTATTATGTTTGTTATGTATGCTTATTATGTTTGTATTTATCAGGACCTTTACTCAAATTAATTCAATTAGATGTAAATGAACCATAACTATGTAGGCCGATTCCTAATAGATTGATCCCAAAATAACATATCCAAATTATAAGAAAGCCCATAGAGGCTACTATTGAAGAATTTATACCTTCCAATCTTTTCTTTTTTCTAGTATGTAAATAAATTGCGAATATGGTCCAAGTAATAAACGCCCAAGTTTCCTTTGGATCCCAATTCCAATATGATCCCCAGGCCTCATTAGCCCATACTGCCCCCGAAAGAATACCTATGGTTAAAAAGATAAAACCTAGACTAATAATACGATAACTCCAACGATCCAATTGTTGAATAAATTGAAACCTGTAATAATTTCTATAAGAAAGAAAAGAAGTGTTTCGTAAAACATTGTTTCTTTCGTTCATGTATTTGATTTCAGCAAAAGAAAATGACTCATTCAAAAAAAGATTATTGTTATTATCAATCTTTCTTATTAGGACTTTTTTAAATGTAATGACTAAAAGAGCTACTGATAATAATGATCCACATAAAAGAGCTGCATAGCCCAATACCATCATACTTACGTGCATCATTAACCAATGCGATTGTAGAGCGGGTACTAATATTCCGAATTCATGCAGTTCGGTTAAAAGACCCGAAGTCGCAAAGGCTTGGGTAAAAATAACACTTGGTGCTATTATTGTGCTTAAACGTTTTTTAAGCTTTTTAAAACCAAAACCAGGAATTATATGAAAAATGGAAAAACCCCATGAAAGAAAGATTACCGATTCATATAAATCACTTAATGGTAAATGGCCCGAAAAAATCCAACGAGTAACTAATAATCCCGTTATACAGAAAAAAGTTAGTATCATGCCTTTTTTGGACGAATCATATAGTACTACGATTTCGTTGACTAATAAGGTTAGCAAACGAATTGTAATTACAATTGATACGACCGAAAACGATATATGAGTTAATATATGCTCTAAAGTTGAAAATATCATATAGAAAAAAAAAAAGATCTCCTAATTATATGAACGGAAATCGGGAATTGAATTCATTATAGGACTTACTCTTTTAGAAAATAAGATGCCATGCCGCCACTCGGACTCGAACCGAGATGCTCTAGCACTGCTTCCTAAGAGCAGCGTGTCTACCGATTTCACCATAGCGGCTCGCTCGAAATCATAATAAACGATTTTTAGTCAATCGTCGAGATTGAAATTGAAAGAGTCGATTCAAATGCAATATTTCTTTCCAAAATATCCTATTTTTGGAAAGAAATATTGCATTTCAGAAACCGAAGCATTAAAGAATCTTAATTAAAAAAAGCCAATTCCAAAACAAAAATGAGGTCAATTTTCTATTGAACAGTTCAAAATATTAACAAATAGAAATTTTTACTTCTATCTTATCTCTTATCTGATTTCTTATTTTTTTTTTTTTATTTTTAGTTTATATACAAATATCTATTAGTTTGTATACTCTATATGTATAAAAATATCTATAACATATAGAAACTAAAAATAAAAAACTATAAAAAAAAAAAAAAATAATTAATATTAAATATAAATATAGTTAATATAGAAATAATAGATTAATATAGAATCAAAAAAGACTAAAAAACGAATCCAATAATCTTCAAAAAATTTCAATTTCAATATATATACGAAACTCTTTTTTTTTTTTTGAAATTAGACTATTCTTTGAGTCCAACTAATTCAGATTATTCCAATGTTTGTATTTGTTGTACAAAAAAACTTTTGGAGTTCCCCGTAGAAAGAGATTTCGCTAACGAAAAAGCTTTCAATGCTACCCAATATCCTTTCTTCTTCCAAATTGTTTTCCGAATCCTTTTTTTTGATATAGAAGTACGTTTTTTTGGAGCTGCCATTCCAAAATTAGACTAGTTTGTTTATTTCTATAGTTGGATGTGAAAGACATCTATTGTTCAAAATGAATTGTTCTTTAATTAGATTAGACATATATCTATCTTATCTATTTGTTTTTCTAAATTATACTATTCTACTCCTTTTCATACGGAATGTGGATATGTAAAAATAACATAGTCTTATTTTTCCTAATAATTATTTATTTATTTTATGTAAATTCTTACATAAAAAAAAAAAAAACTATCCTAAAATTATTATAATTATATTATTATATTATATCGTTCCATTTTTTTGATATTGGATTTATACATGGAATAAAACACATCAAAAAGTTTAAGAACCCAACCCTTATCTTTGTCCCGCTTATTTGGTCCTTAAAAAGATACATGATTTTTTAAAAATCATGTATCTTAATTCCTTTTTCTATCTAAAGTAAACTGTTAAATATCATAACCTTTTTTACAAACTTTTTTCCAAAGATATATGTCTTTTTCTTGGAATGAAAAAAAAAAAAGAAATTAGTGACAAAACAAATTAATGATTCGGAATCAAAAACTACAAAAAAAATTCTTATCTTTTTGACTCAGATGGATTGTTTTTATGATTCATATATCAAAATAAAATAAACTACTATTTTTAGTTTTGGTATAATTATTTATCCCCAGTCTCAGGATAAAAATTATTGTATAATAATTTTATTGTATAATAATAATTATTATTTCAAAAAAAAAATAAGTATTTCTTAATACTACAATTTTTTTTTAATTCTATTAACTAAATTCATATTATCCATCTTACTTTTCATTTTTTTTATTAACTGAACCTTTTCAAAAGAGAAAAAATTGGCGAATAAGAAACAAAACTCATTAAGAATCCATTCTTTTTTTTTTATGGAATATATACATCAATTTTTATGGATCATACCCTTCATTCCACTTCCAGTTCCTATCTTAATAGGAGTGGGACTTCTCCTTTTTCCCGCGGCAACAAAAAATATTCGCCGTATGTGGGCTTTTCCTAGTTTTTTATTATTAAGTATAGTTATGATTTTTTCGGTAGATCTGTCTCTTCATCAAATCAATAACAGTTCTATCTATCAATATGTATGGTCTTGGACTATAAATAATGATCTTTCTTTAGAGTTTGGCTACTTGATCGATTCACTTACTTCTATTATGTTAATATTGATTACTACTGTTGGAATTCTGGTTCTTATTTATAGTGACAATTATATGTCTCATGATGAAGGATATTTGAGATTTTTTGCTTATCTCAGTTTTTTTAATACTTCAATGTTGGGATTAGTTACTAGTTCGAATTTGATACAAATTTATATTTTTTGGGAGTTGGTTGGAATGTGTTCTTATCTATTAATAGGTTTTTGGTTCACACGTCCTATTGCGGCAAATGCTTGTCAAAAAGCGTTTGTAACTAATAGGGTAGGGGATTTTTGTTTATTATTGGGAATTTTGGGTCTTTATTGGATAACAGGTAGCTT